TGCCTATTTATTTTCTATTGGTATCTATGGATTGATCACGAGCCGAAATATGGTTAGAGCCCTTATGTGTCTTGAACTTATACTGAATGCAGTTAATATAAATCTCGTAACTTTCTCTGATTTTTTTGATAATCGCCAATTAAAAGGAAATATTTTTTCCATTTTTGTTATAGCTATTGCAGCCGCTGAAGCAGCTATTGGACCGGCTATTGTTTCTTCAATTTCTCGTAACAGAAAATCAACCCGTATCAATCAATCAAATTTGTTGAATAAATAGCATTAATCATAATTACTCAAAAGTAGAATTTTGAATAGTGTAATATTTATCAATTCAAATTAGCATGTATGCTACACAACGTATGATCATGTTTGCATTTGCAAAACGAAATAATAAGCAATCAAAGTATCCTGGTCCTTCTCTCTTCGTTCTTTTAAATTTATCTAGACGTCTCGTCTATTTTGATTAGCAAAATTCTGACAAATCATTGATTCATCTGGTGTATAAATATATGATTCATTTAGGAGTTTACTAGATCGATAATTTTCATTTTTGATGTTCAAAAATTACTATAGATACAATGTCACATTCAGTAAAGATTTATGATACATGTATAGGATGTACTCAATGTGTCCGAGCCTGTCCCACAGATGTATTAGAAATGATACCTTGGGATGGATGTAAAGCTAAGCAAATAGCTTCTGCCCCAAGAACAGAGGACTGTGTTGGTTGTAAGAGATGTGAGTCCGCCTGTCCGACGGATTTCTTAAGTGTTCGAGTTTATTTAGGGAATGAAACAACTCGAAGTATGGGTCTAGGTTATTGATTTGATACGTTTCAAAAAACACCACACGAATACGTTTTTTTACTGGCAAAAACCCGTGCTCAAAATAAAATAGAAAAAAATCTTTTCTATTTTATTTTGAGCGCGGGCTTTTCTGGCCCAAGTGTATCTTATTTTTATCACGAATTATTTTCCTTGGTTAACAATAGTTGTAGTTTTGCCAATAGTCGGGGGTTCTTTAATTTTCTTATTTCCTCATAAGGGAAATAAGGTAATTAGGTGGTATAGCATTTGTATATGCTTAATTGATCTCCTTCTAACAACCTATGCATTTTGTTATCATTTCCAATTGGATGATCCACTAATCCAACTAACGGAGAATTATAAATGGATCAATTTTTTTGATTTTTACTGGAGCTTCGGAATAGATGGACTCTCTATAGGACCTATCTTACTAACGGGATTTATCACCACTTTAGCCACGTTAGCGGCTCAGCCAGTTACTCGAGAATACCAATTATTCTATTTCCTGATGTTAGCAATGTATAGCGGTCAAATAGGACTATTTTCTTCTCGAGACATTTTACTTTTTTTCATCATGTGGGAATTGGAATTAATTCCCGTTTATCTACTTTTAGCCATGTGGGGAGGAAAGAAACGTTTGTATTCAGCTACAAAGTTTATTTTGTACACTGCGGGAAGTTCTGTTTTTTTATTAATGGGAATTCTGGGTATCAGTTTATATGGTTCGAATGAACCAACATTAAATTTTGAAACATTAACTAATCAATCGTATCCTGTGGCGCTAGAAATAATATTCTATATGGCATTTCTTATTGCTTTTGCTGTCAAATCGCCGATTATACCCTTACATACATGGTTACCAGATACCCACGGAGAGGCACATTACAGCACTTGTATGCTTTTAGCCGGAATCTTATTAAAAATGGGAGCATATGGGTTGGTTCGAATTAATATGGAATTATTTTCCCATGCTCATTCCATATTTTGCCCCTGGTTAATGATATTAGGTTCTATTCAAATAATCTATGCTGCTTCAACATCTTTTGGTCAACGTAATTTAAAAAAAAGAATAGCTTATTCCTCGGTATCTCATATGGGTTTCCTTATTATAGGAATTGGTTCCATAAGTGATACTGGGCTCAACGGGGCCATTTTACAAATAATATCTCATGGATTTATTGGCGCTGCGCTTTTTTTCTTGGCAGGAACTAGTTATGATAGACTACGTCTTCTTAATCTTGACGAAATGGGCGGAATGGCTATCCCAATGCCCAAAATATTCACGATTTTTACTATCTTATCGATGGCTTCTCTTGCATTACCGGGCATGAGCGGTTTTGTTGCAGAATTGATAGTTTTTTTTGGAATAATTACTAGTCAAAAATATCTTTTCATGATGAAAATACTAATTACTTTTGTAACAGCAATTGGAATGATATTAACTCCTATTTATTTATTATCTATCTTACGGCAGATGTTTTATGGATACAAGTTTTTTAATACACCAAACTCTTATTTTTTTGATTCTGGGCCGAGAGAATTATTTATTTCTATTTCTATCCTTATACCCGTAATAGGTATTGGTATTTATCCAGATTTCATTTTCTCATTCTCGGTTGAGAAAGTTGAAGCTATTCTATCTAATTTTTGATAGATAGTTTGTTTTCTTGAATAAATGAATAAAACAAAACCAATAAATAAAAAAGAGAAAAAAACCTTTTGGACAAAGATTTTTATGTTAGATTCACTTAAAAAAAAATTTGAATTGTAATCGAATATGTTTTTTGTTTGTGAGAACCCTTAAAATCAAGTAATGTAATGATTCAAAGGGTTCTCGACGATTTTTGGGAAGTTTAATTTATGGAAAGTATATATATGCTTTCCATATTTTTATTTCTCAGGTTAAGTTCGTTACTCATTTTTTTAATTCAATTAGATATAAATGAACCATAACTATGTAGTCCTATTCCTAATAGATTGATCCCCAAATAACATACCCAAATTATAAGAAATCCTATAGAGGCCACTATTGAAGAATTTACACCTTCTAATTTTTTAGTTTTTCTAGTATGTAAATAAATCGCGAATATGGTCCACGTAATAAAGGCCCAAGTTTCCTTTGGATCCCAATTCCAATATGATCCCCATGCCTCGTTAGCCCATACTGCTCCTGAAAGAATACCTATTGTTAAAAAGAGAAAACCTAGACTAATAATACGATAACCCCAACGATCCAATTGTTGAATAAATTGAGACCTGTAATAATTTCTAGAAGAAGAAGTTGTCCGTAAAACATTCTTTCGTTCATTCATATTCATGTATTTGATTTCAGCAAAATCAAATGATTTATTTAAAGAATCCAAATTCTTGGTAAAAGCAAGAATTTGGATTCTTTCTTGAAACGTAATGACTAAAATAGCCACTGATAATAAAGATCCACATAAAAGAGCTGCATATCCGAATATCATCATACTGACGTGCATCATTAGCCAATGGGATTGTAGAGCGGGTACTAATATTACGGATTGATGCATTTTGGTTAAAAGACCTGAAGTCGCAAAGCCTTGGGTAAAAATAACACTTGGTGCGATTATTGTACTTAAAAGGTTTTTATCCTTTTTAAAAAAAGGAACCATATGAAAAATGGAAAAACCCCATGAAAGAAAGATTAAGGATTCATATAAATCACTAAATGGTAAATGGCCCGAAAAAAACCAACGAGTAATTAACAATCCCGTTACACAGAAAAAAGTTATTGTCATAGCTTTTTTGGACAAATCATATAATTCTACGATTTCATTGACTAATAAGGTTATTAAATGAATTGAAATTACAATAGATATGACCGAAAACGATATATGAGTTAATATATGCTCTAAAGTTGAAAATATCATATATATATAATGAAAATAAATATCTATAATGAAAATAAAAAAGGTATGAATACTAGGATAGGAATCGGGAATTGAATTCATTATAGGACTTATTCTTTTAGAATATAGATATAGGATGCCATGCCGCTACTCGGACTCGAACCGAGATGCTCTAGCACTGCTTCCTAAGAGCAGCGTGTCTACCAATTTCACCATAGCGGCTTACTCGAAATCATAATAACCGATTCATTAGTCAATCGTCGAGATTCAAAGAATCAATTAACGTGGAATTTGAATATTATATTAATTTAGTACATTTCTTTACTAAACAATAAAAAATTTGAAGAATTCTATTATTATTCTAATTCTATACTATAAATTCACATTAACTATAAACTAGAAGTCTAGAAGTATAGTAATAAAATCGAAAAAAATATTCAAATAAAAAAAAAAATAGAACGTTTCGATTTCAATACGAAGTTAAGTTGTATTCTTGTTTTTTTTCATTTCCAGTGTTAGTTTTCAAATTTAACAACGGAGAATGGGTTTTTCGTAGTTTACACTTTTTCTAATTCAAAAAAAGCACTGTTGAAACTGAAACTAGATAGTTCTGACTTCAATCTAGGAATTAATGAAAAAAACATTTTGTTGTAGTTGTTTATGACTCATTTTTTAATTATTTCATTCATTTTATGACTCTAAAGAAATGCATTTCCATTTTTTCAATGAAATCCTTAACGTTAATTTGTATATCTATTATTATTATTACACTAGATTCTAAAAAATTTAGATTATATATTCAGCATATATTATAATTATAATATATATATTATAATATATGCTAAATATATGGTCAATATTAAATATTCTTATATTACTAAATATTCTTTATTATTATTATACTAATAATAATAAAGAATATAAAGAATACTCTTTGAATCGAGCTAATTCAGATTATTGCAACATTTTTATTTGTTACAAAAAAAACTTTTTGATTTCCCTGTCAAAATGGATTGCGCTAATGAAAAGGCTTTCAATGCTGTCCAATATCCCTTTTTTTTCCAAAAATTCTTACGAATTTTTTTTTTTGATATAGAAGTGCGCTTTTTTGGAACTGCCATATAATTAATATAATTTTTTTATTGCTATAGTTGAATGTGAAAGACATTTGTTCTTTAAATGAAAACGAAATATTCTTTAATTAGCCATATGTCGTCTTAGCTATCCTTCCTATTTTTTTCTATTTCTATCTAAAGTAAAAACATTGAATATTAGAAACCTTTTCAAAATCTTTCCAAACATATATATCTAGATCTCCTTTTATTGTAATGTAATTGTAATGTATCAATGTATCGATTAGTTCAAAATGAACTAATTTTTCTGAATAATAATAAGATTATTTTATCGGGTCTTTTCATATGTTTTTTCTGATTCATTCATATAGCAAAAGAAACGAATGTTCTTAGTTTTGGTGTAATTTTTTATCCTCAGTCTATAGATAATAATTTTACAAATTTCGTTTTTATTTATTTTTATTATAATATATATATAATTTATTATTTCTAGTAATTTAATATTTCTTAATATAAAATATTATTACTAACTATAGTAATTCTAAATAGTAATTAATATTTCTTAATTCTTAATAGAAAATAATAATATATTCGAATTTAATTTGGTTATGGGTCTATTTTTACTTTGTACTTTGGGATATTGGAAATATTGTGCAACGATTCAGAAAAATTAAAAAAAATCTCAAATTCTATTTATATATCCACTTTTTTATTAACCGAACCTTTTACAAAAGAGATAAAACAAACGAATAAGAAAGAAAATTCATTAAGAATCAAAATATTTTTTATTCTTTATTTTTTTTTTTTGTATGGAATATACACATCAATTTTCATGGATCATACCTTTCCTCCCACTTCCAGTTCCTATTTTAATAGGGGTAGGACTTCTACTTTTTCCCACGGCAACAAAAAATCTTCGCCGTATGTGGGCTTTTCCTAGTATTTTATTGTTAATAATAGTTATGATTTTTTCGATCGATCTATCTATTCATCAAATCCAGAACAGTTCAATCTATCAATATGTATGGTCTTGGACTATAAATAATGATATTTCTTTAGAGTTTGGTTACTTGTTCGATTCACTTACTTCTATTATGTCAATATTAATCACTACTGTTGGTATTCTGGTTCTTTTTTATAGTGATAATTATATGTCTCATGATCAAGGATATTTGAGATTTTTTACTTATCTGAGTTTTTTTAATACTTCAATGTTGGGATTAGTTACAAGTTCCAATTTGATACAAGTTTATATTTTTTGGGAATTGGTTGGAATGTGTTCTTATCTATTAATAGGTTTTTGGTTTACACGTCCTATTGCGGCAAAGGCTTGTCAAAAAGCATTTGTAACTAATCGTGTAGGGGATTTTGGTTTATTATTAGGAATTTTAGGTCTTTATTGGATAACGGGTAGTTTGGAATTTCGGGATTTATTTCAAATATTTAATAACTTGATTTATAAGAATGAGGTTAATATTTTTTTTGTTACTTTCTGCGCCTTCTTATTATTTTGTGGATCAGTTGCGAAATCTGCCCAATTCCCTCTTCATGTCTGGTTACCGGATGCTATGGAAGGGCCTACCCCTATTTCGGCTCTTATACACGCTGCTACTATGGTAGCAGCAGGAATTTTTCTTGTAGCTCGTCTTCTTCCCCTTTTCACAGTTATACCCTTCATAATGAGTGGAATAGCTTTGATAGGTATAATAACAGTAGTATTAGGAGCAACTTTAGCTATTGCTCAAAAAGATATTAAGAAAAATTTGGCCTATTCTACAATGTCTCAATTGGGTTATATGATGTTAGCTTTAGGTATGGGCTCTTATCGAGCCGCTTTATTTCATTTGATTACTCATGCTTATTCAAAAGCATTGTTGTTTTTAGGATCTGGATCCATTATCCATTCAATGGAAGCAATTGTTGGATATTCTCCAGATAAAAGTCAAAATATGGTTCTTATGGGCGGTTTAACAAAACATGCGCCAATTACAAAAACCGCTTTTTTAATAGGTACACTTTCTCTTTGTGGTATTCCACCTTTTGCTTGTTTTTGGTCCAAGGATGAGATTCTTAATGATAGTTGGTTGTATTCACCGATTTTCGCAATAATAGCTTGTTCCACAGCAGGATTAACTGCATTTTATATGTTTCGAATCTATTTACTAGTTTTTGAAGGATATTTAAACGTTCATTTTCAAAATTTCAACGGAAAGAAAAATAGTTCATTCTATTCAATATCTTTATGGGGCAAAGAAGGAAAAAAGAAATTAAAAAAGAAAATTCATTTATTAGGTTTATTAACAATGAATAATAATGAAAGGACTTCTTTTTTTCGGAAGAGGAAATATTCGAATACAATTAATCGAAATGTAAAAAGCATAAAACGTCTTTTTGTTGAGAGTACCTATTTTGGTACTAAAAACATTTCCTTTTTTTATCCTCATGAATCTGATAATACTATGCTATTTTCTATGCTTGTATTAGTATTATTTACTTTCTTCGTTGGGTCCATTGGAATTTCTTTCAGCCAAGATGGAATAGATTTGGATATCTTATCCAAATTGTTAATTCCGTCTATAGACCTTTTACATCAAAATTCAAAGAATTCTGTCGATTGGTATGAATTTTTTACAAATGCAACTTTTTCGGTGAGTATAGCTTTTTTCGGAATATTGATAGCGTCTTTTCTCTATAAACCTGTTTTTTCTTCTTTACAAAACTTGAACGTATTCAATTTATTTCAAAAAAGTGTTACTAAAAAAATTATTCCTGATAAGATAATCAATGTTATATATGATTGGTCATATAATCGTGGTTATATAGATGCTTTTTTTGAAGTATCTTTAATTGCGAGTGTAAGAAAGTTAGCTAAATTCAATTATTTTTTTGATAGACAAATAATTGATGGAATTCCAAATGGAGTTGGTATTTCAAGTTTTTTTATGGGAGAAGCTATCAAATATGTGGGGGGTGGACGAATTTCTTCGTATATTTTCTTTTTTTTATTAATCTTTTTAGTAATTTGTTATTATATATTTATATAAAAATAAATATTATGAATTATATTAGAATCTAGATTGAATAGATTTATG